TGAGGGGATTCATATTACTATTATCAATTAGAATAATTTATGGTTGGCTTGGTTGGACTAAAAAAATGAAGTATCCAGGCTCCGTTTAGAAAAAACCCAATTGGATTGGTAAGATATCTATGATTGCTATTCATATTTTTTCTTTGTAATTTGTAAAGAGATCCTAATTGTCAAGCAAAGTTATCTCAACTCTAATAAATACTTGTATAAAATGAATTGAAAAAAAAAAGAAATACAAAAAGAAATGGTAATGGGAGCATTTGTCCTATATGTACAAATCCAAATCGGGCGGATCTTTACCCGGAGTAGAGCATAAACCTAAAAAGATGAAACAGACCCATTCAGGAACAAGAAAATACCATCGCGGTTTGGATTAAATCTCGATGAAAGAATACATCAATGAGAAGTTAATTCGATAAGTTTAATGACCCTTTCTTATAACTTCTAATTTTATACTGGAAAATCGAAAATAGAAATATAAAAAAGGAGTCAAAACTCCTCTTTATTGAAAAATCGAAGAAAAGCCCTTTCGTTAGAAGTAAGAAAGAACCTTTCTAGAAAAAAAGAAAGAGGACTGGAATCTATACATTGATTCACAATTTTTTTGAACCGTATGCATCAAAAGGTGCATGTACGGTTCCTAAGGAATACAATTTTACCCTAATCAACCGACTTTATCGAGAAAGATTACTTTTTTTAGGCCAAGGTATTAATAGCGAGATTTCGAATCAACTTATTGGTCTTATGGTATATCTCAGTATCGAGGATGAGACCAAAGAGCTGTATTTGTTTATAAACTCTCCTGGGGGCTGGGTAATACCTGGGGTGGCTATTTATGATACTATGCAATTTGTGCGACCAGATGTCAATACAGTATGCATGGGATTAGCCGCTTCAATGGGATCTTTTATCCTGGTCGGAGGAGAAATTACCAAACGTCTAGCATTCCCTCACGCTTGGCGCCAATGAGGTTTTTATTTGAGAGAAAAAAGAAGACTATGCCTTCGCCATATGAATACTAAGTAATAATAGCATGGCACTTCGAATTCGATATGAGAAATTTTTGTATTGTTTTTTTTTCAAAACATTAGATTCTGTATCGAGAGAGTAGTATGAGATAAGGGGTATTTCCGATTTTCTCTTATCTATCGGGAGTTCGGTTCAGCGTCACAAACTTTTTTGTTTTCATACCGTAGAGTTCTTAACAATATTTATGTTATGAAAGAGTACGAAAAAAAAAAATATTTTTTCCTTATTTGATCGGATTAAAAAGAAACTTTGGGATTGCTGAATCACAGACAAAAAAAAGAAAAAAGAAACATATAAAGCAACGGAGCCATCATAGTATTTTTTAACTCCTCCGAAAGGAAGGATGGCAATTTGATTATTTACCCATTGGAGTCTGATAGATTCTATTTTTCTCTTTCTTCAATAGAAAGGAGGGGGGTCAATTTTCTTTTAGAGCCGTATGCACAAAAGATGCCTGTACGGTTGTTCAATTCTATCTTTTTTCTATTCTTTATCTTTCTTTTCTCTTTGCTTTATCATGCGAGATAGGAGAAGCTTTTATTTTGTTATATCATCAGGGTAATGATGCATCAACCTGCTAGTGGTTTTTATATGGCACAAGTAACCGAATGTGTCGTGGAAGCGGAAGAACTGCTGAAACTGCGTGAAACCCTCACAGGGGTTTATGTACAACGAACGGGCAAACCCTTCTGGGTTGTATCCGAAGATATGGAAAGAGATGTTTTTATGTCAGCAACAGAAGCACAAGATTATGGAATTGTTGATCTTGTAGCGATTCAATGAAAATAACATGGATTTCGCGCAAATCACAGATTTGCGATTTTATCTTCGAATTGAATATTCTATTAAATTGAATATTCTATTAAATAGAAGTAATTCATCATCATTCGGTTAGGATCAATCTAAACCAACCCATCATATTATGTATACGATTCAACATGCCAACTATTAAACAACTTATTAGAAATACAAGACAGCCAATCAGAAATGTCACGAAATCCCCCGCTCTTCGGGGGTGCCCTCAGCGTCGAGGAACGTGTACTAGGGTGTATGTGCGACTCGTTTAGATCATGAGCTGGCACAAAAGAAAGAAAACGACTTTTACAGTATCAATGATCAGTACCGGTGAATGGGATAGGATGGAAAAAGGAACTCCATTCATTATTAAAAAAAAACTCTATCATATCCCTCTATTGTGTATGAAGTTTATGGTTTCCGTTGGTGTAAATCCAATCACCTGAATTTAAGATGATAAGAAATTCTCCATTGGTAACAAATGGTTATCCATTAAGCGGAGGAAATCTTATTTTAAAAGCATAAAACATAAAGATTAGTTAGGCTCCCAATCTGGCAAGAACGGACTAAGAGGGTCAGCTACCCAGCAAACTTTCATAATTAAATACCGTTACTGTATAGGTAGATCTGATTGTGAAAGACCTATTACTGGATAATTCATGGGTAGAGCCAAAGC